TTGCTCTTTGTTGTTCAAAATGAATGGTTTCATTTTTGTAATTTTCTAATTGTTCCAAAGTCTTACAAGTTGCATTAATCAAATTCAATTTTTCGCGTTCTATTTCAGAGTATCCAGTCATTCGAAACTGATCCGCTTCCATTTCTACTTTCCGTAAGCGGTCCCGGGCTTTTTCCAACTGGTCTAGTGCCCCCTCGCGCAGTTCTTCTGAATTTCTAATAGTTTTCAAGATCCTCTGTTTTCGATTATCTAATAAATCACTTAATACTCTCTTTCCAAAAAAAATCAACACACCAAGTACTACGCTTAGATTTATTAGATTTGTTGCAAAAATATCGGTATTAAACCCGAAACTCCCGGCGGATGGCCAATAACCCAAGGAAAGGAAAGAATCGGTTACATTTTTCATACGCTCTCCTCTTTCTTATAGTTATAGCTTTCTTATAGATAGACTACTTTTTTTCTATTCTTTTTTATTATTTTATTATGAATTTCCCTATTTCTAAATATAAAATACTAAATAGAGTCAAAAAAAATATTGATTTAGAAATGGGTTTTAATGGATTTTTTTCAATTGGAAATTTCCAATAAGCCTGATACTTATTCGATTCGAATTAGGTACCAGGTCTTATACAGGTAAGTTGCGAAATACCACGTTTGTTACAATTGCAATACTTCCTAAAAAAAGTTCTTACATTGGACTAAGAAGGTAAAGGAAAAAATGAGTTGGAGTGTTAATTCCTCATCCTCAAACCAGTGATTTCCGTGGGTTGTTGTTCCTAAATAATTAAATTGTAGGAGTTAAATATTAATCTTAATAGAATTCGAAAAAACAAGAGCAGCAAATCCACGGAAATAAACAAAAATGTGTGTTTTTAGGATTAAACAAAGGGATTCGCAAATAAAAGAGCTAATGCTACAACCAGCCCATAAATTGTTAAAGCTTCCATGAAAGCCAGACTAAGCAATAAAGTACCTCGTATTTTTCCTTCCGCCTCTGGTTGTCTCGCGATCCCTTCTACAGCCTGTCCCGCAGCAGTACCTTGACCAACCCCAGGTCCAATAGAAGCAAGCCCGACGGCCAATCCAGCAGCAATAACGGAAGCGGCAGAAATCAGTGGATTCATGATAAGTTCCTCGCACCAAAACAAAAATAAAGAAATAGTTAATGATACAATCAACCAATATTCAATTCACAATTACAGACGAAATGGAAAGGCTTCTATTGAAATCCCTATCTAAATTCACAATAGTAAGACAAATTAGATATATCTTTAGTTCATATATACCTAGTTAATGTCTAATATCACATATACATGTCTTTCCCCCATACCGTAAACCAAATATTGTATCTTAAAGTCATCGGGATTATCTTAAAGTCATCGGGATTCTCGAATCATTCTTCGAAAGATTGACAAGAGTTGTCTTATAGCGATTAGATTATATACACCTAGTTCGACCCCCTCTTCCATAGAATATTCATTGGGGGGGTATAAATTGTTAAACAAGAATTTTAGGAAAAAGATCTTTTAGATCTCTCCCCCCCCTTTTTTTTTACAATTCCCCAATATCGTAACCTTTTTTACAATTACTCTAGATCAGATCGTCTATACCTTTATTTATACCTTATTTGTATATTTATCTTCCCTAAGTGGATTACCTTGAACGGCGCTTGCGTCAGGCTAAGCTAAAAAAAGACTGTGTCGAAAACTAGTCAATGATGACCTTCCATGGATTCGCCTATATAAGCCGCAGCTAGGGTTGCAAAAATAAGAGCTTGAATACCGCTTGTAAATAATCCAAGGAACATGACTGGTATAGGAACTACTAAGGGTACTAAAGAAACAAGAACAACAACTACTAATTCATCAGCTAAAATATTTCCGAAAAGTCGAAAACTAAGCGATAACGGTTTTGTAAAATCTTCTAAGATGTTAATAGGTAAAAGGATTGGGGTTGGTTGAATGTATTTACCGAAATAACCCAATCCCTTTTTTGTAAGGCCCGCATAGAAATATGCTACTGACGTGAGTAAAGCTAAAGCAACGGTAGTGTTTATATCATTTGTGGGTGCGGCTAACTCCCCATGAGGTAACTGTATGATTTTCCAGGGTAAAAGAGCCCCTGACCAATTCGAAACAAAAATAAATAGAAACATAGTTCCAATAAAGGGAACCCATGGACCATATTCTTCTCCAATTTGCGTTTTGCTCACGTCTCGAATGAATTCAAGGACATATTCAAAGAAATTCTGACCGTCAGTAGGAATGGTTTGCGGATTACGAACAGCTATAATGGCTGAACCTAATAAAATAGCAATTACGACCCAAGAAGTAATAAGTACTTGGGCATGGACTTGGAAACTTCCTATTTGCCAATAGAAATGTTGGCCTACTTCCACACCGGATATGTCGTATAAACCTTTTAGTGTTTTGATAGAACATAATAGAACATTCATATTACCCTCTGAAAGAAATATAACTTAAAAAGTTAAAAAGGA